ACAAACATTGAATAAGATAGTACCTGAAGGTTCACAAGCGGCTGAATATTTATTCCATAAGGGCTTATTCGATCCAATCGTACCACGTAATCCTTTAAAGGGTGTTCTGAGTGAGTTATTTAAGCTTCACGCTTTTTTTCCTTTGAATTAAAATTCACTTATTAAGTTAAGTGGAGCCTTAAGTCAAATTATTTTTATTTTATTTAGTTACATTTTTGTATTTGTAGCGAACAATTAGGTAGTTTATCGGAATCAAAGTAAAAATTCTAAAGAAGACTTTCTTTTTTCTTTGGTGACATAATCATAATATTTAATTGTAAATTGTAGAAAGAATCGTGCGGATAATTCTTTTTTTTTCTACCGATATTCCTGATTATTAATTAGGAAACCTCTAGCAACAAGATAAAAAGAATGGTTCCTTCTTCAAAATTCAAATTGGGCAAGGCAAATAAAATAAACCGAAGGTCATCTTTCCTTCTTGCTTTGTATGTATAGTATATATAATTCAAATATAGAAAAGATAGATATAGAGTATCTTTTCTTTCTACTATATCTTCCGAGAATCTCTATTTTTACTAAGAATCCTGTTGTTGGATTGAATTCTAACGAATCCTTCGTGAATTTGTAAGAAACTCTTTCTTTTTTATTTATTAAATAAAATAAAAATTCGAATTCAATTCGAATTTGAAGACAAGAATAGAATAGATTATCATACGTATATTTCTATATTTCATGTAGAAAGATAAAGAAGAATAAGTCTCATTTATTTAATTATCCATTCCTTACACTTATTATTTAATATATATAGTCACTTCGATATACTCAATATAATTATATACGAATTATAATTATTCTAAGATATCTTTCTAACAGGTACAAATATTAAATCGAGGTACCCATTCTATGATAATTTTTAACAACTTACCCTCTTTCTTTGTGCCTTTAGTGGGCCTAGTATTTCCGGCAATTGCAATGGCTTCTTTATCTCTTCATGTTCAAAAAAACAAGATTTTTTAGATTCGATAGGTGCAAATCTTATCTATTTTTTTTCAAGACTTAGATATAGATAACACAGATATCTATTTAGTAGAATATGGCAGTTTCCTCCGAACATAGCTTTTATGTATGCGTAAATATATGGGTAAATAAATTATAGCAATTTTCAAATAGATCGGAATCGAGGTGGATGTAGGAAATGGAAAGTCAATGTATCTATATGTGGATATCTATAGGAGATCATATAAAAGGGATATTCTTATTTTAGACCTAACCAATTTGATCTAACCAATTTGATCTAACCAATTAGATGAATTACTCCTAAAGGCTTACATTCGAATGACACTAGTTGATGAGAGTTACTTCGGAAACAAAAAAAACGAAAGTCAAATTCATTTGGACTATTTTCTCAATTCCAATAAAATGCAACTGGATCTAGTATGAGTTGTCGATCAGAACATATATGGATAGAACTTATAGTGGGGTCTCGAAAAATAAGTAATTTCTGCTGGGCCTTTATCCTTTTTTTAGGTTCACTAGGATTCGTATTAGTTGGATCTTCCAGTTATCTCGGTAAGAATTTGATATCTTTAGTTCCGTCTCAACAAATTCTTTTTTTTCCACAAGGGATCGTGATGTCTTTCTACGGTATCGCAGGTCTCTTTATTAGTTCCTATTTGTGGTGCACAATCTCGTGGAATGTAGGTAGTGGCTATGATCGATTCGATAGAAAAGAAGGAATAGTGTGTATTTTTCGTTGGGGATTTCCTGGAAAAAATCGTCGCATCTTTCTACGATTTCGTATGAAAGATATTCAGTCCATCCGAATCGAAGTTAAAGAGGGTATTTATGCTCGTCGTGTCCTTTATATGGAAATCAAAGGACAGGGGGCCGTTCCCTTGACGCGTACTGATGAGAATTTGACTCCGCGTGAAATTGAGCAAAAAGCCGCCGAATTGGCCTATTTCTTGCGCGTACCGATTGAAGTATTTTGAAATGAACTTGAACTGAAGAAGAAATTCTTTCCCAGCGGCAGGGAAAAAATTCAAGAATTCTCTGTTCTTTCTTCAGCATAGCATAGCTTAATAAAATTTTTTCAGAACGTTCATTCGAGCCAAAGTATGCGTATATGGAACATCCATAAAACGAAATTTTTTTTGTATGCATAAAAAAGAATTTATGCGTATGGAAATCCACTCAACTCAATTTAGTAAAAAACAAGTAAAAGTAACAAATCGAAATAAAATAATAGATTCATCTCGTATATCAAAACATTTCGGAATAAAGGATTTCTCTTTTTATTTTCAATATGAATTGATAGGTTAGATACAAATAGATCATATCTTGGAAATTCTCTCTCCTTTCTTTTGTCAATCGACTTTTCTTTTTTTTTATCTTTTCTTTTGTTTTTCTTAATGATCAAAGGCAAAAGATTGCTTGGATCTCTTATAAGGATAACTTTTCTGTCTTGTTTTGCCACTCATTTTTGATCATTACATTAGGTTTTGAATACATTAGGTTTTGAATTTATGATCGGTAGATCACAATATTCTTAATAAATCTCTCTCCATTTTTCCTGGACTAGAACTGTGGGGTAGCCGGCCATTTTTTTTTTTCGAAAGATTTTCTTTTTTGATAGAAAAGACAAAGGGAGTTCTTTTGGCTTAAAATCCGAATAATATTCATTACTTGCTTGAAATAATATTCATTACTTGCTTGAATTGGTTCTTTCAAGCATTTATCGAAAAGGGCTTCGAATTTGATCAATTCAATTGAGGTATCTGGAAACAAGATTTTTTCTTATTTCTTCATTTGAAACGGGCTCTTATTCTATTTCTGTATTCTTTCGAAATTCAAGGACTAACTACTGAATCACAAATAAAAAAACAGGGAATAGATTAATAGGTCCGATGCCCTGTAATAGAACTTAGGGTTAATAGAAATAGTAGATTACATAGATTCAACAAATGAGGTGGGTTCATTAACAATTCAAAGATGAAAAAATGGTAAAAAAGAAAGCATTTCTTCCTCTTCTATATCTTACATCTATAGTATTTTTGCCCTGGTGGATCTCTCTCTCATTTAATAAAAGTCTTGAATTTTGGATTACTAATTGGTGGAATACTAGGCAATCCGAAACTTTTTTGACTGATATTCAAGAAAAGAGTATTCTAGAAAAATTCATAGAATTGGAAGAACTCTTACTCTTGGACGAAATGATAAAAGAATACCCGGAAACACATCTACAAACACTTCGTATAGGAATCCACAAAGAAACGATCCAATTGATCAAGATGCACAATGAGGATCATATCCATATGATTTTGCACTTATCGACAAATATAACCTCTTTCGTTATTTTAAGTGGTTATTCTATTCTGGGTAATGAAGAACTTGCTATTCTTAACTCTTGGGTTCAAGAATTCCTATATAACTTAAGTGACACAATAAAAGCTTTTTCTATTCTTTTATTAACTGATTTATGTATCGGATTCCATTCGCCCCATGGTTGGGAACTAATGATTGGCTATGTCTACAAAGATTTTGGATTTGCTCACAACGATCAAATTATATCGGGTCTTGTTTCTACTTTTCCAGTCATTCTGGATACAATTTTTAAATATTGGATCTTCCGTTATTTAAATCGTATATCTCCATCACTTGTAGTGATTTATCATTCAATGAATGACTGATCTAACTAGAATATTTGTTACTTTGTAACATAAGGTACATAAGCAAATCATTTCCATTTTAAGACGTACTTACTCTTTCTACCCTACAGGGATTTCTCCTACTCCTTATATTCCAGTAAAATGATTTCAATAAAGTAAATAGCAGAATTGTGGATAGGGAACTCTACAAGCGACCTACCTAATTTTATTGTAGAAATTTTCGGGATCAATGATTGGACCATGCAAACTAAAAACACCTTTTCTTGGATAAAGAAAGAGATTATTCGATCTATTTCCGTATCGCTGATGATATATATCATAGCTCGGACATCCATTTCAAATGCATATCCCATTTTTGCACAGCAGGGTTATGAAAATCCACGAGAAGCGACCGGACGTATTGTATGTGCCAATTGCCATTTAGCTAATAAGCCCGTGGATATTGAGGTTCCGCAAGCGGTACTTCCTGATACTGTATTTGAAGCAGTTGTTCGAATTCCTTATGATATGCAAGTTAAACAAGTTCTTGCTAATGGTAAAAGGGGAGGTTTGAATGTGGGGGCTGTTCTTATTTTACCTGAGGGATTTGAATTAGCGCCTCCCGATCGTATTTCGCCCGAGATGAAAGAAAAGATAGGCAATCTGTCTTTTCAGAGCTATCGCCCCAATAAAAAAAATATTCTTGTGATAGGTCCTGTTTCTGGTCAGAAATATAGTGAAGTCACCTTTCCTATTCTTTCCCCGGACCCCGCTACTAATAAAGATGTTCACTTCTTAAAATATCCCATATATGTAGGCGGGAACAGAGGAAGGGGTCAGATTTATCCCGATGGGAGCAAGAGTAACAATACAGTTTATAATGCTACAGCGGCTGGTGTAGTAAGTAAAATCATACGAAAAGAAAAAGGGGGTTACGAAATAACCATATCGGATGCGTCAGATGAACGTCAAGTGGTTGATATTATTCCACCAGGGCCAGAACTTCTTGTTTCCGAAGGCGAATCTATCAAACTTGATCAGCCATTAACGAGTAATCCTAATGTGGGTGGATTTGGTCAAGGAGATGCGGAAATAGTACTTCAAGATCCATTCCGTGTCCAAGGCCTTTTGTTCTTCTTGGCATCTGTTATTTTGGCACAAATATTTTTGGTTCTTAAGAAGAAACAGTTTGAGAAGGTTCAATTGTCCGAAATGAATTTCTAGATTCGCGGATTTCCAATATCAAATTCGTAAAAAGAATCAAATTTTTGTTTTGACAATTTTATGTATGATTAAAAATTATGAAAAGCTTTTTGCTTATTTCTATTCCAGATGTCGATATCTGGAATTATT